TAAAGAAAAGTATTTTTTTTACCCAGTCTTGCATACCAATCCATGTAAAAAATGAAAGATAATGAATGCCTTATTTTATTTCATTTTTATTTAATTAATCTCACTCAAGTAATCTTTCCTTTCGTTACTGCCCCCTAGGAGAAGTAATAGGTAGGGATGACAGGATTTGAACCCGTGACATTTTGTACCCAAAACAAACGCGCTACCAAGCTGCGCTACATCCCTTTTTAAATTATTGTACAATGTCATTGTACAAAATCCATGTCTTGTTTTCCATATCGTTATTTTTTTCTGTATCCATATAAAATTTTCTTGTCATTTCTTCTTTTTGGTTTCATATAATAAATAATCAAAAATTATATACATCTGATAAAAAAAGAATGCATATTTATTAGAATGCTTAAGAAAAAAGAAAGGGGGTACCCCCTTTCTTTATTACTTTTTTAGGGAATGCTTAAGAAAAAAGAAAGGGGGTACCCCCTTTCTTTTTTAGGGACAGGGATAGGAAAACCTTATCTGCTGCTCATTGTAGATATTTATTTTTATTAGGAATTCCGTACAAAAAAGACAAATGATCTTGAACTACAGCATCTGACCATATATGTATTACAATAAAGAAGGAGGATTTTCAATGCGGGATATAAAAACATATCTCTCCACAGCACCCGCTCTATGGTTTGGGTCTTTAGCGGGTCTATTGATAGAAATTAATCGTTTATTCCCCGATGCTTTGTCATTCCCCTTTTTTTAATTATAGTTTAAGATCCTATTTTTTTTTTTTTAATTATAGTTTAAGATCCTATTTTTTTTTTTGAGAACAGAAATGGAAAAGAGGTTCCTGTATAGGGTAAAAAATTCCACGAAATCATAGCATAGAAAAAAGGATACTTAAATGAAATACTGGAAAGAATAATTGAGAATTAGAAAAAATTGTATTACTCACATAAAATTATTATATTCTGTTAATTTCTTATTATGTTAATTTCTATTAGTATTAATTAGAATTAGCTAGTTAGTAACTTCTATTTCGATTTATATATATATATATATTTTTTCTTTTTTGTTTTTTCGTCTTCTTAGATTTAGATTCGGGTCGAAAATAGAAGAATTAAGTCGATCAAAAATTTAAAGGAGGTTCATGGCTAAGGGTAAAGATGTCCGAGTTAGAGTTATTTTGGAGTGTACCAGTTGTGCCCAAAATGGTGTCAATAAGAAATTGCCGGGCATTTCTAGATATATTACTCAAAAGAATCGACACAATACACCCAGTCGATTAGACTTGAGAAAGTTTTGTCGTTATTGTCGCAAGCATACGATTCATGGGGAAATAAAGAAATAGATCGAATGGAACATATGTATTGTATTATTTTTCAAAGGAACAGGAAAAAGAAAAACTTAACATATATATGTATATAAATATATAATATACAAATACAAAAAAAAAACTCATTTCGGTCAGATCTGAAATGAATAAAGAAATAAAAATTTAGAGATAAGGAATAAACCATGGATAAATCCAAGCAACCTTTTCGCAAATCCAAGCGATCTTTTCGTAGGCGTTTTCCCCCAATTGAATCGGGGGATCAAATTGATTATAGAAACATGAGTTTAATTAGTCGATTTATTAGTGAACAAGGAAAAATATTATCTAGACGGAGATTGACCTTGAAACAACAACGATTAATTACTATTGCTATAAAACAAGCTCGTATTTTATCTTTGTTACCCTTTCTTAATAATGAAAAACAGTTTGAGAGAGCTGAGTCGATCCCTAGAACGGCTGGTCCCAGAACCCGAAATAAATAGATATACTCTTCCTATTGATTCAAAACTCCAAGCGGAACTCAAGCTCAGATTGATGTTTTGCTCGAAAAACCTCGAATCCAGATTTGATTGTTGTGTTATAAGAAACAATAAATAGGGAAAGAAGAAATCTTTTTTTTTTGAAAGATGTTCGTTCATTCCCACTACTTATCTTAATTTCTTTTTAATTTCTTAAATTCATTTTTATTCTATCCTCCCGGAGTCCATTCTCCGGGGAATTTTATTCTGTTTTCGCTATTTATATATATATGATATATGACTTTTTAATCTCTTTTATTTGCTAATCTTATTGGAAATCATGTAAAGACAATTCTTATTTGATATAGCTATTTGCGCAAGTATTTTACGATTAAGAAGCAATTTCTTCTTATACAGATTGTGTATGAATTTACTATAACTATAGAATACCATATTCTCACGAGCTGCTGCATTTATTCGAGTAATCCACAAACGACGAAAGTCCCTCTTTTGTCTGCCCCTATCCCGATGAGAGGAAACCAAAGCTCTCATTTTCTGTTGAGTAGCAGTTCGGGTAAGTCTTGAGGCTCCTATAAAGGTTGATGCAAATAAACGAATTTTTGTTCGACGTCTCCGAGCTATATATCCTCGTCTAACTCTGGTCATTGAATCAAATTAAACTTTAATGAATAACTAATTGATTTCTTTTCTTTCAGTCATCCTCTTATCCCCCCTCTCGTTAATTAATACCAAAACGGATTATTCCGATATATAAAATATAAATTCCAATGGCTTTTGCTACTATGACCTTCCCAACCACGATTTTTTATTCTTTCCGGGTAAAATACCCGGAAAGAATAAATTCTAGCGATAAAAAAAAAATAGTGGGTTCCATCGTTTCTATGGTTACTTCGTAAACGGTGAGGTCCTCTCTATACACCGGAGCCTTTTCTTTCATTTAACCAAATGTTATTGTGAACTTGTATAGTTCACACTCCTTAGTTTAGCTCTACCAATCAGTAATAGTTCTTTTCACAAAAGGGTTATCCATACAGTGACGGCATTTAATTATGAAAGTTGGCTAGGTAGCTGACCTTGTTAGTCCGTTCTTTCAAGAATAGGAACATAACCTTTTTGCTTCTTTATAGTACTCTTTCCTCCGCTTAATAGATAACTATTTGCTACCAATGGAGAATTACTTCTCATCTCAAACTGAGGTGATTGGATTTGCACCAATGGAAACCATAAATTTAATACACAAAAATATAGGTAGATGATGAATCTTTAGCTTTATAGATAGTAAATAACGTTTTTCCATCCTATCTATCTTTATTCCTTGGTACTGGTGATTGGTACTTGAAAAATTGCTGTATTTATTTTGTTTGAACTCATGATCTAAACGAGTCGCACATACACCCGAGTACATGTTCCCCGTCGTTGAGGGCACCCCCTAAGTGCGGGGGATTTCGTGATATTTCGTGTTGGCTGTCTTGTGTTTCTAATAAGTTGTTTAATTGTCGGCATATCATACATATATATAATAAAATAGGTTGGTTTAGATCGATCTTAACCTGATTTATTGATTATTATGAATTATTTACATTCAATAGCAAATCACGGAAAAATAGAATTATGGGGGGAATCATATATTTAGGCGAAATCCCCAATAGTTTCATTTTCGACCGCTACAAGGTCAACAATGCCATGAGCTTGGGCTTCTGTTGCTGACATAAAAACATCTCTCTCCATGTCTTCGGATATAACCCATAAAGGGTTACCTGTTCTTTGTACATAAACCTTTGTGAGGGTTTCGCGAAGTCTGAGTAGTTCTTCCGCTTCCAAGATAAATTCCCCTGCTTGTGCCTCATAAAAAGAACTAGCAGGTTGGTGAATCATAACCCTGATAATATTGATCTAACATCATGCATGAACGGTTCTTCTATCTTGAAGAATTGGATTAAAGTAAGGACTAAAAAAAACAAGAAAAAAAATAGAATTGAACGACGGACCGTACAGGCACCTTTTGTGCATTGCATACGGCTCTGCAATGGAATTTCCTTTTCCCCCTTCTATTTTTTCGAAGAAAAAAAAAAAAAAGAATCCATCCGATCTAGATTGTTGAATGATCCATTTACCACCCTTCCTTTCATTCATATTGTAATGTAAAAAAAAAATACTATGATGGTTCTGTTGCTTTCTATATTTATCTCGTCTGTGATTTAGCAATCCCAAAGTTTCTTTTTTTTTTCGTACTCTTTTCTTCGTAAGAGAAATATCAGAAAAAGGCTTCTGGTATGGAAGAAAACGGTTTGTGACGCTGAAATGCACTCCCGACATAGAAGATCAAGTCGGAAATAACCTTTTTTCATACTACTATCTCGATAGAAAATATCGTGTTAGAAAAAACAATAATAGTTTGTTCATATCGAACTCGAAGTGCCATGCTATTATTACCTATTATTCATATTCAATATGGCGAAGGCATAGTCTTCTTCTTCTTTTTTTTTTTTTTATAAAAACTCATTGGCGCCAAGCATGGGGGAATGCTAGACGTTTGGTAATTTCCCCTCCGACCAGAATGAAGGATCCCATTGAAGCGGCTAATCCCATGCATATTGTATGTACATCGGGCGAAACAAATTGCATAGTATCATAAATAGCGATTCCTGGTATTACCCATCCACCAGGGGAATTTATAAACAAATAAAGATCCTTAGTATCATCTTCTATACTGAGATATACCATGAGACCAACAAGTTGATTTGAGATCTCGCTATCAACTTCTTGTCCTAAAAAAAGTAATCTTTCTCGATAAAGTCGGTTGATTAGGACAAAATTATATCCCTTTTGAACCGTACGTGCATCTTTGGATGCATACGGTTCAAAAAAATTGCGAAAATAAAGAATCAATGTATCGATTCCAATCCTATCTCTCTTTTTTTTAAGAGATTCCTGCTTTTCTAATGAAGGGGTTTTTTTTCCCATTAAAAAAAGAAAGTTACTCCTTCCCTAAAAAAAAAAGAATTTACTGAACTTATTTAATTAACCTCTCATTGATGTATTGTTTCGTCGAGATTTAAATCACGATGTCATTTTCTTGTTCCTGAATGGGCCCTTTGAATTCTTTTAGGTTCATGTTCTACTCCGGGGAAAGATCTATCCGAATTCTAGTTGTACATATAGGACAAATGATCTCAGTACCACTTCTTTTTGCTACGAGTTTTTTTTTCAATTCGTTTCATGTCTCCAAAAAACTATTCAATGTATTTATTATAATGGTTGACATGGCAGTTTAAGAGTGCTTCTTTAATTAAATAAATAAAATAGAAGAATCTTCTATGCATAGCTACAAGCGGTAATTCTACATATATTACTATTACCCATTTGGTATTTTATGAGCAGAGCCTGGATACTCCATTTTTTTAGTCCAAGTTAACCATAAATTCTTCTAATTAAGAATATTGCTCTTCAATCTAAATTAATCTAATTTAACTTCACGCTACGCATGATTGATTCTTCAATCAATACAATATTTCTTGGGCGAAACAGAGGATATCTCGATCGGGGGAGAAAATGGGGAAATTCCATATGACCCAATATGTCTGACAAGTCGCACTATACGTCAACCCAAACTGCATCTTCCTCTCCAGGACTCCGAAAAGGTACTTTTGGAACACCAATGGGCATTAAATTAAAGAAAAAATTTAAGTACTATACTTCACTTTAATATGGAAACGTAAGAATGAGTTTATTGTCTTCTTCGAAGGTTTTTAGAGAAAGATAGAATTAAGAAATAAAAATCTTAATGAAGAGATAGATCGTTCAAATAATAAAAAGGATCCATACATTCATTCCCCCAAAATAGGACTAATGCTCCCATTGCGTATTGGTACTTATCGGGTATAGAATAGATCTGCTTCTCTTTGTTCTTACGAACAGAATTCAGCCATTATTTTCAACGGAATACAATAAAAAGTAACCTTTTCTCATACAGAATTCGCCGAAAAGATTAGGTAAATAGTATAAGTCTATTGCAATGCGATAAAGTTACATAGTGTCTATTTTTCTTTGAGAAAGGGGTATTTCCATGGGTTTACCTTGGTATCGTGTTCATACTGTCGTATTGAATGATCCCGGCCGATTGCTTTCTGTCCATATAATGCATACGGCTCTAGTTTCCGGTTGGGCCGGTTCGATGGCTCTATATGAATTGGCGGTTTTTGATCCCTCTGACCCTGTTCTTGATCCAATGTGGAGACAAGGTATGTTCGTTATACCCTTCATGACTCGTTTAGGAATAACCAATTCATGGGGTGGTTGGAGTATTTCAGGAGGAACTGTAACGAATTCGGGTATTTGGAGCTATGAAGGCGTGGCCGGAGCACATATTGTGTTTTCTGGCTTGTGTTTTTTAGCGGCCATCTGGCATTGGGTGTATTGGGACTTAGAAATATTCTGTGATGAACGTACAGGAAAACCTTCTTTGGATTTGCCCAAAATCTTTGGAATTCATTTATTTCTCTCAGGAGTGGCTTGCTTTGGCTTTGGCGCATTTCATGTAACAGGCTTATATGGTCCTGGAATATGGGTGTCTGATCCTTATGGACTAACTGGAAAAGTACAATCTGTAAGTCCAGCGTGGGGGGCGGAAGGGTTTGATCCTTTTGTTCCCGGCGGAATCGCCTCTCATCATATTGCAGCAGGTACACTGGGCATATTGGCAGGCCTATTCCATCTTAGTGTCCGTCCGCCTCAACGTCTCTATAAAGGATTACGTATGGGCAACATTGAAACTGTACTTTTTTCTAGTAGTATCGCTGCTGTTTTTTTTGCAGCTTTTGTTGTTGCTGGAACTATGTGGTATGGTTCAGCAACAACCCCAATCGAGTTATTTGGTCCCACTCGTTATCAGTGGGATCAGGGATACTTCCAGCAAGAGATATATCGAAGAGTTGGTGCCGGACTAGCCGAAAATCTAAGTTTATCGGAAGCTTGGTCTAAAATTCCTGAAAAATTAGCTTTTTATGATTACATTGGTAATAATCCGGCAAAAGGTGGATTATTCAGAGCGGGCTCAATGGATAGTGGGGATGGAATAGCTGTTGGATGGTTAGGACATCCCGTCTTTAGAGATAAAGAAGGGCGCGAGCTTTTTGTACGTCGTATGCCTACTTTTTTTGAAACATTCCCGGTAGTTTTAGTAGATGGAGATGGAATTGTTCGGGCAGATGTTCCTTTTCGAAGGGCAGAATCAAAGTATAGTGTCGAACAAGTAGGTGTAACTGTTGAGTTCTATGGTGGCGAACTCAATGGAGTCAATTATAGCGATCCTGCTACTGTGAAAAAATATGCTAGGCGCGCACAATTAGGCGAAATTTTTGAATTAGACCGGGCTACTTTAAAATCTGATGGTGTTTTTCGTAGTAGTCCAAGGGGTTGGTTCACTTTTGGGCATGCTTCGTTTGCTTTGCTTTTCTTTTTTGGACATATTTGGCATGGCGCTAGAACCTTGTTTAGAGATGTTTTTGCTGGTATTGATCCAGATTTGGATGCTCAAGTGGAATTTGGAGCATTCCAAAAACTTGGAGATCCAACTACAAAGAGACAAGTAGTTTGCTAATACAAGACTGCTCTGGTATCTTTATCCTCTATCTCTATTTTTTTTTCTCGGGTACCCGAGAAAAAAATAGAGACTTGAATCAACTTCTTTTCGTTGATTCTTTCCCCTCTTTTTTTATGGTATGGTAAATGATCTCACTCAATCAAACAAATAGATGTGAAAGCTATAATTGTAAACCACGATCGAATCTATGGAAGCATTGGTTTATACATTCCTTTTAGTCTCGACTTTAGGGATAATTTTTTTCGCTATCTTTTTTCGAGAACCACCTAAGGTTCCGACTAAAAAATAATGAAATAATTTTTCATTATAGAAACTGAAGTAATGGGCCCTCATATCAAGAGGCTCATTACTTCAACAAGTCTAGTCTCCGTGTTCCTCGAATGGATCTCTTAGTTGTTGAGAGGGTTGCCCAAAAGCGGTATATAAGGCGTACCCCGTAAAGCTTACAAGTAAACCTGATATGAAGATGGCGACTAAGGTTGCTGTTTCCATTTTTAGAAAATTTCAAGATCACAATGGATCTACGATAAGATCGTTTATTTATTTACAATTACAACGGAATAGTATACAAAGTCAACCGATCTCAACCAATGATTAAATAGGATTTATGGCTACACAAACCGTTGAGGGTAGTTCTAGATCTAGGCCAAGACAAACTACTGTAGGGAGTTTATTGAAACCATTGAATTCAGAATATGGTAAAGTAGCTCCGGGCTGGGGGACTACACCACTTATGGGGGTTGCAATGGCTCTATTTGCAATATTCCTATCTATTATTTTGGAAATTTATAATTCTTCCGTTTTACTGGATGGAATTTCAATGAGTTAGGTTTATAAGAACCATGAACCTCTAGTTTTTCAATCAAAAAAAATTTTATTTAAAACTTGGATTTATGGACCTTTTTGGTAGTTCGACTGTGGTATTTCTTTTTTCGGTATTTCCGGAATATGAGCGTGTGACTTGTTATAATTGATCCTATTGATAATACAGAGAACGGCCCTGTCATCTCTATTAAGATGATTCCACCCCGTCGGATATTTATTCTAATATCTGGAACACGGAATATTATAGAAAAAAGTAAGAAAAAAAATATTCTAACTATGATTCATATCTATTATTTAGACCTCGCAACCGGACTAAAATAAATTTCAGATGGGTATTTCCCAAATTAAATAATTTTTCTTTCTTTAGACTTATGAAATTTATTTTATCTCAAGAACAACTTCTTTCTCTAGATTTTGTTGAGTCATTACATCCACTCATTGAAATTGAATAATTGATGATCAAACGGTTTTTACTCTAAAGAACCCTTTTATTTAGCTTGGGATTAAATCATCGTGGTTCTTGTATGAATCTGAGGTTTTAATTGATTTATAGGGTCTTAACAAGGGAATTCCTATCAACAGTAAAACAAAAGTCGACCCGCATTACGCACAAAAAACAACAAATTAAATAACAAAAACAAACAAAAATAGGAAAGAGAAGATTCAAGAGGCCTGGAACGATCAATATAAAGAAAAAGAAAGGTGTACGAGCTAACTTGATATTTTTGGCATTAGCATCACAAAGAAGAGATTTCGGATTTTTTTTTACTTCCTATCTTTGGCACAAATTGCATCGAGCAGCTAAGAAGTTTTGAATTTTCTATTGCATATCCGTCAAAATCGGTATTTGTGTGTTTCTGTTTGAGCCGTACGAGATGAAATTCTCATATACGGTTCTCGGGGGGGGTCCTCTCGGATTCCCTATCTCAATAAAGTATATGATTGGTTCGAGGAACGTCTCGAGATTCAAGCGATTGCAGATGATATAACTAGTAAATATGTTCCTCCTCATGTCAACATATTTTATTGTCTAGGAGGAATCACGCTTACTTGTTTTTTAGTACAAGTAGCTACGGGTTTTGCTATGACTTTTTACTATCGTCCAACTGTTACGGAGGCCTTTTCCTCTGTTCAATACATAATGACTGAAGCTAACTTTGGTTGGTTAATTCGATCAGTTCATCGATGGTCAGCAAGTATGATGGTTCTAATGATGATTCTGCACGTATTTCGTGTGTATCTTACAGGTGGGTTTAAAAAACCCCGCGAATTAACTTGGGTTACAGGTGTGGTTCTGGCTGTATTGACTGCATCTTTTGGTGTAACTGGTTATTCCTTACCTCGGGACCAAATTGGTTATTGGGCAGTAAAAATTGTGACAGGCGTGCCTGACGCTATTCCTATAATAGGATCTCCTTTGGTAGAGTTATTACGTGGAAGTGCTAGTGTGGGTCAATCTACCTTGACTCGTTTTTATAGTTTACACACTTTTGTATTGCCTCTTCTTACTGCCGTATTTATGTTAATGCACTTCCCAATGATACGTAAGCAAGGTATTTCAGGTCCTTTATAGTTATAGCTTTATTTTATAGAGAAAACAGATCATAGATATTTGTCATTTCTGATATATCCTATCGGGAAGGAACAATAGTATTTCATTGCTACAAATATGTCTTATTTTTTCAATAAGACATATTTTTTGATACTTCTCTTCAACTCCGAAGTAGTTTAGTTCTTATTTGATAAGAATAGTTGAAGTGGATTCTCCGAAGAGAGGATGGATGGATTATGGGAGTGTGTGACTTGAACTATTGATTGGGCCATGCCGATATATTATTTTATCCGCCACGTTGAAATTCACAACCAAACGTGTCTCCGCATCCAACCACCACGTAAATCCCCCTATGTAGCATAGGATAGGCCGGTTCGCTTGAGGAGAATTTTTTCTATGATCATGTCCGAATTATGTCATGCATGAACAGGCTCCGTAAGATCCTGTAGAATAAGTGATGTGGAACGATCCAATGTTTTATCTATCCCACTTACTTATTTATAGTATGGAAATGCATTCATTTCCTCTGCATCGACCTCGATCTATAATATGATACTATCGGAGTGAAATAAGAGATCTAAGGAAGAACAGAGGCTAGACTTTATTAGTAACAAGTAAAGACTTTGTATGTAAGAAAATCGAGATGTTGTGGGGAAAAAAACGAATAAAATCAAAAAGACATGAGACAGTCCAAAAAGCCCTTGATTATGATCAAATTTTTAAGCTTACTTGGATCTTGAGCATTTATCTGTAAGAACTAAATTATTTGCACTGAATATGAATAGTTGCAACTTCAGAAATGGGACCTAGTAAATCCTTTATCACTTACATGGAATCATTCTATTTTATATGTGTGGATATCTATAAAATATAGATTTTCTATCAATCTATTTCTGTAATTCTTTTGAATCTTGCTCGAGCCGGATGATGAAAAATTATCATGTCCGGTTCTTTCGGGGGATGGATCCATAAGAATTCACCTATCCCAATAACAAAGAAACCTGACTTGAACGATCCTGTATTAAGAGCTAAATTGGCCAAAGGGATGGGGCATAATTATTATGGGGAACCCGCATGGCCCAATGATCTTTTATATATTTTTCCGGTAGTAATTCTAGGTACTATTGCATGTAATGTCGGCTTAGCAGTCCTAGAACCATCAATGATTGGTGAACCGGCAGATCCATTTGCAACTCCTTTGGAAATATTGCCCGAATGGTACTTTTTTCCTGTATTTCAAATACTCCGCACAGTACCCAATAAATTATTGGGTGTTCTTTTAATGGTTTCAGTACCAACAGGATTATTAACAGTTTTGGAGAATGTTAATAAATTCCAAAATCCATTTCGTCGTCCAGTAGCTACAACAGTCTTTTTGATCGGTACCGCAGTAGCTCTTTGGTTAGGTATTGGAGCAACATTACCTATTGATAAATCTCTAACTTTAGGTCTTTTTCAAATTGATTCAACTGTGAAATACCAATACCACGATGTAGGTATCTAGGGAATAGTCGCTTCTAAAGTGAATCCTCCCTAGATACCTGAATTTTATTATGATCTATTTCGCGAAAATACGAATTATGTGTCGAAGATAAAAAATGAAGTTTTTTTTTTAATTTTTAATAAAAAAAGAATATGAAAAAATTTCTTTAAAATGAAAACTTATTCTTAGGTAAATGGATTGCGAAATGTTTCTGTAGAGTGTCCAATATCCGTTTTACATCTTCTGTACGAAAATATTCAATTCTCATAAGATCCTCCTGACTGTTACTCAAAAGGTCCAATAATGTATGTATATTGGACTTTTTGAGACAATTATAGGCCCTAGGAGATAGTTCTAATTGGTCAATAAAAATACATTTCAATGGAATTCCTTTTTTGTTTTTCCTTAGCTTAGTTAATCCATTTTGAAAGGTAAAAGGAAGTAGAGTAAACCTGTTTTTATTTTCCTCGAAATGAATGTTCCTTTCCTCCGCATGCAGAAAAGGAATAAATAAATTAATCAAATTACGAGAAGCTTCATAAAGTGCTTCCTTAGGAGTTAAACTTCCATTCGTCCATATTTCTAGAAAAAGTATTTCTTGTTTTTCATTTCCATTTCCATAAGAATGAATACTATGATTTGCATTTCGAACAGGCATGGATACAGCATCTATGGGATAACTTCCGTTTTGAGAGTTATTTGTGGGGTTCATACGGTATCCGCGATCTCTATTGATTTGTAATCCAATACGCAAATCAATTGGTTCCGTCAGGTTAGCTATATGCTGTGTTGTGTCAACTATTTCCACGGAAGGCGGTGAGATGATATCTTGAGCGGTTACGTATCTAGGACCTCTAACGCAAATGGATGCGTCTCTAACTCCATACAGATTACTTCTCAATACAATTTCTTTCAAATTTATTAAAATTTCATGTACCGATTCCTCAATACCTACTATCGTAGAATATTCGTGTGGCACTTTCTCAGATTTAGCACGTGTGATACATGTTCCTTCTATTTCTCCAAGTAAAGCCCTTCGCATGGCAATACCTATGGTATCGGCTTGCCCTTTCATGAGCGGGGACAGAATGAAACGACCATAATAAAGACGCGTACTGTCTACTCTTGATTCAACACATTTCCACTGTAGTGTTCGAGTGGATCCTGCTATTTCCTCTCGAACCATACTAATATTATTATTTGATCAGATCGTTGAATCGTTTATTTCTCTTAAAATACATTTAATTCTTTTTTTTACACACGTCTTTTTTTGGGAGGTCTACATCCATTATGTGGCATAGGTGTTACATCACGTACGAAACTTAATAGTATACCACTTCTACGAATAGCCCGTAATGCTGCGTCTCTTCCGAGACCAGGACCTTTTATCATAACCTCTGCTCGTTGCATACCTTGATCTACTACAGTACGAATAGCATCTAAAGCGGCTGCTTGCGCAGCATAGGGTGTTCCCCTTCTTGTGCCTTTGAATCCAGAAGTACCGGCGGAGGCCCAAGAAACCACTCGACCTCGTACATCTGTAACAGTTACAATGGTATTGTTGAAACTGGCTTGAACATGAATAACTCTTCTACGTCCAGTCTTACGTAAATTAATACGCCCATTCCTACGTGAACCAATTCTTTGTATAGGTTTTGCCATATTTTATCATCTCATAAATATGAATCAGAAATATATAAAAAGATATGGAGATATCCATTTTATGTTAAAACAAATCTTTTATTTTTACATAACCACTCTTTGAGAAACTTTAGAAAGATTATCCTTGTCTCTGTTTATGTCTCGTTTGGAACATAATCTATTCCAGAATCTATCTAATCCCCTATAAATTATACGTCCCCTGGTTGAATGGATAATATTGCCTTATTTTTATTTTGATTCTATCCCCCGGCAGTGTTTGTATCAAACTGCGTCGTATCTTCCCCGAAATATAACCTAGAATTAGATCTTCATTATATAAAATATAAACGGATTCGGGGAGCATACCATTGGGAAATGATTCAGTAATTAAACCTTCATGAAATAAGTCTCTTCTTGAAATAAGTCTCTTCATTTTTTTTTTCATTCCAGGAAACCTTTTTGAAGTATCAACTAATGGAGGAAGAGTTATATAACTCACCTTTCCTCTCTATTTCACAAATAGGAAGTTAGAGATAAAATTAGGATACCAGAGGAGGATCACCATATATAACACAAAATTTCTCCTCCAATTTTTTCTAGTCTAGCTTCTCGATCTGTCATTATGCCTCGAGAAGTGGAAAGAATTACAATTCCCATTCCACCTAAAATCTTAGGAATTTTTTTATAGTTGGAATAAATTCGTAGACCGGGTCGACTTATACGTTTTAAAATCGTTTTATATATTCCTTTCCTAGTTCTTTTATGGCCCAAGGTTGAAACCAAGAAATTTTTATTACTTTCCTGATGTTTCCGAACATTTTCAATAAACCCCTCTCGTAGGAGTATTTTAACAATGTTTTCGGTGATATTTGTGGATACTATTCGAACCGTTCCATTTTTATTTTTACTCATGTTAGCATTTCTTATAGAAGTTATTATATCAGCAATAGTGTCTCTGCCCATGACGAATTATAATTATTGGTGCTTAATTTTGATGTTTTTTTATTTGAATACTTCAAAGTATTCATTATTTAATTAAATTTTAAATTTATTATTAAATTAATTATTAAATTTAGTAAAAGTATATGCGTGAGACACAATCTATTAATTGGGTTTATTTCAGATATCCTACTAGAACAATATCCTAATTTGATCTATGACTATGAGTCTTTGATCTATGACTATGAGTCTTTATAATACCTCGGGAGCTAATGAAACTATTTTAGTAAAATTCAACTGTCTCAATTCCCGAGCAATCGCGCCAAAAACTCGAGTTCCTTTTGGATTTCCTTCTTGATCAATGACAACCGCTGCATTGTCATCATATCGTATTATCATACCGTTGTCACGTTTGAGTTCTTTACATGTACGTACAATTACAGCTCTTATTACTTCTGATCTTTCTAGAGGCATATTGGGCACTGCTTCTTTAATTACAGCAACAATAACGTCACCAATATGAGCATATCTATGATTACCAGCTCCTATGATTCGAATACACATTAATTCTCGAGCTCCACTGTTATCTGCTACATTCAAAAGGGTCTGAGGTTGAATCATATCATTTTTATTTGAATTTTTTATTTCAGTGCAAAGAATGAGGAAAAAGAAGAAATAGTATTTGTCTAGAAATAAAGAAACTCGTGGTTGTTTTTTCATCCCTTTTTTATATTTAGTTCTACATCCCTATCCTGAAATAACAAATTGAGTTTTTATAGGCATTTTGCACGCAGCTATTGAAATTGCTGCTCTGGCTACAGTTTCTGAGACTCCGCCCATTTCGTAAAGTATTCGACCGGGTTTAACAACAGATACCCAATATTCGGGAGATCCCTTTCCCGACCCCATACGTGTTTCTGCGGGCCTTACTGTAATAGGTTTATCGGGAAAAACACGTACCCATATTTTTCCACCACGACGTGCATATCGTGTCATTGCTCTTCGTCCTGCTTCTATTTGTCTAGCGGTAATCCAAGCGGGTTCAAGTGCCTCATATCTGCCGAAGCAAATATGATTACCCCGGCAAGATATTCCTTTCATTCTTCCTCTATGTTGCTTACGAAATCTGGTTCTTTTGGGGTTATAGTTGATGGTTTTTTCCCATCTCTACTACAGAACCGGACATGAGAGTTTCTTCTCATCCAGCTCCTCACGAATGATTCGATAATATTACAGATGCACATGTATTTAATAACTAATACATTAAACTAAGTAATGGGATTTATTGATATTATATTTCATTTATTAGATAAGAAGCTGTATATACGGTTAGATTTTTCTATTTCTAGATATAGATAATGTTTCTTTGTTTATACTGGATCCTTATTTTTTTTTTTTTTTACTTTTCTTTTAATAAATTATTGAATCAAGACAATATTGGAATCCAATAAATAAGAAATAAGGGTTTCGCGGGCGAATATTGACTCTTTCCTTTTCCTGCTTTATTCGTAGGATCAATCCACAACCTCTCCGAGTAAAAAAAAAAATTGTTCTTGGTTCATTCCGCCATCCCGCCTGCTCAATCATTTGGATTCTTTTAAATTAGTCACAGGTTTCGTCGTTCCTATAGCTTCTCCATTAATGATTAGGCCTGAACTCTGCAATGGAGCTCTCAACAAAATCTGTTTCCGAGTCAATTTCCTCAGTTTCTATTAACCGGAAGCTCTTTATTATTTATATATCATTTATTAAACAATATTAAAACAATATGAAATTAATGCTTTATTACACTGCCTTTTATTTATATGAGGTAATTTATAGACCATACATATTGGAATTATATATCATTGATATTTTTATTCTCTCTTTCTATCACCTTTCCATTTATCCGCATCCCTTTATTTTTTTTTAATTCAAATCCACAATCATATTTTTTTGTTATGGAACAATTCCAGTTGTTACAACTATATGATTAATCCAGTCATATAGTGACTGTTTTTGGGATCTCGACAATATGAAGCAATAAGTTAGTTATTAGTTTTTCATTTTTTTTTTTTTATTTTTATATAGTAGTTGTAGTTATTGAATTAATATTAGGGATCAATCTTTTTTTGATCTTGATCCTACTAAAAACTATAAAGAAAAAACTAACGAGTCACACACTAAGCATAGCAATTATAAATTAAAAAAAGTTAATTTCTTTTTTATTCAACCTTATAGAATTCGAATTATTTTATTTTTTTGATTTAACAGAAAAACATAAAAAGTTTCTAGTTTTTTCTATATATCACTATATTACTGGTTCTATATATCACTATATTACTGGGTAGAATGACAAGATAAATAAAGGTCTATTATTCTTCATCCACAAATATCCAAATTTTGAGTCCTAGTACTCCATGGATAGTTCGAATTGTATAGGAACAATGATCAATTTTAGCGCGAATTGTTTGTAGAGGAACCCTACCTTCTCTGATCCATTCGACACGTGCAATTTCTTTTCCGTCAATACGTCCTGCAATTTGTATTTGAATTCCTTTTGTATCTGTTTGTTCAGTTAATTCAATAGCTCTTTTCATTGCCTTTCGAAATGAAACTCTATTTCTTAATTGAGAAGCCATATATTCTGCAAGAATATTGGGGTCTCCATAAGGTTTTTCTATTCGTGTGATAGCAATGTTGATTCTTCGGTTCACAGAACGAAATTCTTTTTGTACATTCATCTGTAATTCTTCGATTCCTCGTGTTTGGCCCTCTATTAATAAATTTGGGAATCCAATATGAATTATAACCTGGATTAAATCAATTCTTTTTTGAATTTCTATACGCGAAATTCCAATTCCTTCGAAACCTGAGGATATTTTTTTATTTTTTTGTACATAGTTCTTTATACAATTCCGTATTTTCTCATCTTCTTGTAGACCTACAGAAAAATTTTTTGGTTGTGCGAACCAAAAGGAATGATGATTTTGGGTTGTACCAAGTCTGAAACCAAGCGGATTTATTTTTTGTCCCATATTTTTATTATATTATCTTTCCATCTATTTTTTTCTAAATATGAATCTAAATCTTAAATTCATCGAAAGATAATTTTGATTTATCTTTTAATACAATTGTTATATGACAAGTTGGCCTTTTTATCGGATAACTACGTCCTCGAGCTCTAGGCCTTAATTTTTTCACAAAAGAACCTCCATTGACTTCGGCTTTACTAATGAATAAATCGGTTTCGTTCAAACCCATATTATGACTAGCGTTTGCTGCTGCGGAATAAACCAATTTTAAAATGGGATAAGATGCTCGATAAGGCATAAGTTCCAATATCATAAGCGTTTCCTCATAAGAACGCCCGCGAATCTGATCAATTACTCTTTGCGCTTTGAAAACAGACATACATATATGTTGAGCTAAAACTTTTACTTCTCCACTCGAATTTGAGTTCTTTTTCTTTATCATAAGGTTATCTCCCGCCAATGAATGATAAGTATCTATTTTTTTTTCCAAATTAACGACGAGATTTATTATCGTTTCTCGCATGTCTCGCGAAAGTCAGAGTCGGCGCGAATTCTCCCAATTTGTGACCTACCATACGATCTGTTATATAAATAGGTAAATGTTCCTTTCCATTATGAATAGCGATTGTATGGCCAATCATTTTGGGTATAATGGTAGATGCCCGAGACCAAGTTACTATTATTTCTTTCTCCTCCCTCATGTTGAGTTTTTCAATTTTTCTTGATAAATGATTAGCTACAAAAGGGTTTTTTTTTAGTGAACGTGCCACAGCTGATTACTCCTTTTTTTACATTTTAAAGATTGGCATTCTATGTCCAATAGAATATCTCGATCTAAGTATGAAGGTAAGAATAAATACAATAATGATGAATGGAAAAAAGAGAAAATCCTTTAGCTAGATAAGGGGCGGATGTAGCCAAGTGGATCAAGGCAGTGGATTGTGAATCCACCACGCGCGGGTTCAATTCCCGTCGTTCGCCCATCACATTATTTCAAATTCAAAAAATTCTATTTTCAATATTCCTATTTACGGCGACGAAGAATAAAACTATCACTATATTTTTTCCTTTTCCGACTTCTTCTTCCAAGCGCAGGATAACCCCAAGGAGTTGTGGGTTTTTTTCTACCAATTGGGGCTTTCCCTTCCCCACCTCCATGGGGATGGTCTACAGGGTTCATAACTACTCCTCTTACTACAGGACGCTTACCTATCCAACACTTCGATCCGGCTCTACCCAAACTTTGTTGATTCACCCCAACATTACCCACTTGTCCGACTGTTGCTAAGCAGTTTTTGGATATCAAACGGACCTCCCCGGATGGTAATCTTAATGTGGCTGATTTACCCTCTTTTGCGATCAGTTTCGCTACAGCGCCCGCCGCTCTAGCTAATTGTCCACCCTTTCCAAGCGTGATTTCTATGTTATGTATGGCCGTGCCTAAGGGCATATCGGTTGAAGTAGATTCTTCTTTTAAAAACCTCTTCCCAAACTGTACAAGCTTCTTCCAAAGCATACGGCTTTCTAGATGTATATGATGATATCTAGACAGATGGATCTTTATCTTATATGAATCGTATGATGAAGTACCACATGAGTGGATATATAGGAATCCAAATCTGCCGAATCACTCATGTATGATCTTCTACATCCTAGGTCTCCCCGTTCCATCATCTGGCTTATGTTCTTCATGTAGCATTCAGACCGAATGACTCTATGAAATTACGTCGATACTTCCACATATTACGGGTAACGTAGGAGACATCTCTATTTTTCCCCGGGGGATCTTTATAATTACCACTGCTTAGCTTTCAATTCGCCTCTGACCATCAAATTAAATGTGAATAACCCGTCCTCCTCTCTTTGAAACAAGGGGCGCTTCCGGTTCTGTGCGTGCTTCAAACAATTTTGTCTTCTCCATATTACCATATCTCTAGAGTCAATAATTTTCTATGAGGAACTACTGAACTCAATCACTTGCTGCCGTTACTCAACAGTTTTCTGTTGAGGTCTATCCCATAGAGGTACTCAAATTGGATCAGTGATTGATTTCTAGGTTTCATCGTAAACCTAATTGGTTACTTCCAATTACGTAAATCAATAGTTCAAACCGCACTCAAAGGTAGGGCATTTCCCATTGATATAGGGACTTCTGTACCAGAAATAATGGTATCTCCAATTATAGCCCCTCTGGGGTGTAAAATATATCTTTTCTCGCCATCCCCATAATGTATGAGACAAATGTATGCATTTCGATTAGGGTCATATTCTATGGTTACGATTCTACCAGATATGTCTTTTTCATTCCGTCGAAAATCGATTTTACGGTATAGACGCTTATGACCTCCCCCTCTATGTCTTGCGGTAATGATTCCTCTGGAATTACGACCTTTACCACAATGATGCTGTCCACAGATCAAATTATTTCGTGGATTGGATTTCATTTGACTGTCTATGGCTCTATTACGTGTGCTCGGGGTAGAAGTTTTGTATAAATGTATCGCCGTGTTATTAAGTATTTTGCTTTAAGTTCTTTTCTCTATAAGAGGTGGAATAGAATAACCCGGTTGAAGCGTAATGATCATACGTCTGTAATGCATTGTATGTCCCATAATAGGTCCTATTCTTCTACCCTTTCCTGGGAGTCGATGACTATTCATAGCTATTACCTTGACACCAAAGAAGAGTTCGACCCAATGCTTTATTTCTGTCCTAGTTGATCCTGATTCGACATTAGAAGTATATTGATTGTTCCCCAATAACCGAATACTTTTTTCTGTAAATACTGCATATTTGATTCCATCCATAACTCCATTTTCTTCCCTATGAGTTCCAGTATTGATAAGAATTCTAGTTCTTACTGTTCATATGTTATGGTATGAATATACCATACCAATTCGTTATGTATGGATGATGAGATTCCATTGATACAGAGCCAATTCCAATAGACTTATTGAACGTTCCCATTGGCGTGCATCCAGCAGGAATTGAACCTACGAATTTGCCAATTATGAGTTGGGCGCTTTAACCATTCAGCCATGGATGCTTAACAGGGCTCATTGTACATCGTGAATAACCAAATTCCAATTGAAATGAAATCTTTAGGAGGAATCAATGAAAATCTTTAGGAGGAATCAATGAAACGATATCAATTCAAATCCTGGATCTTCGAATTGAGAGAGATATTGAGTGAGATCAAGAATTCTCACTATTTCTTAGATTCATGGATCAAATTCGATTCAGTGGGATCTTTCACTCACATTTTTTTCCACCAAGAACGTTTTATGAAACTCTCTGACCCCCGAATTTGGAGTATCCTACTTTCACGTGATTCACAGGGTTCAACAAGCAATCGATATTTCACGATCAAAGGTGTAGTACTGCTTGTAGTAGTGGTCCTTATATCTCGTATTACCAATCGAAAGATGGTCGAAAGAAAAAATCTCTATTTGATGGAGCTTCTTCCTATACCTATGAATTCCATTGGACCCAGAAATGAGACATTGGAAGAATCTTTTTGGTCTTCCAATATCAATAGATTGATTGTTTCGCTCCTGTATCTTCCAAAAGAGAAAAAGATTTCTGAGAGTTGTTTCATGGATCCGCAAGAGAGTACTTGGGTTCTCCCAATAAATAAAAAGTGTATCATGCCTGAATCGAACCGGGGTTCGCAGTGGTGGAGGAACCGGATCGGAAAAAAGAGGGATTCTAGTTGTAAGATAGCTAATGAAACCGTAGCTGGAATTGAGATCTCATTCAAAGAGAAAGATAGCAAATATCTGGAGTTTCTTTTTTTATCCTATACGGATGATCCGATCCGCAAGGACCATGATTGGGAATTGTTTGATCGTCTTTCTCCGAGGAAGAAGCGAAACATAATCAACTTGAATTCGGGACAGCTATTCGAAATCTTAGGGAAAGACTTGATTTGTTATCTCATGTCTGCTTTTCGTGAAAAAAGACCAATTGAAGGGGAGGGTTTCTTCAAACAACAAGGAGCTGAGGCAACTATTCAATCAAATGATATTGAGCACGTTTCCCATCTCTTCTCGAGAAACAAGTGGGGTATTTCTTTGCAAAATTGTGCTCAATTTCATATGTGGCAATTCCGCCAAGATCTCTTCGTTAGTTGGGGGAAGAATCAGCACGAATCGGATTTTTTGAGGAACGTATCGAGAGAGAATTGGATTTGGTTAGACAATGTGTGGTTGGTAAACAAGGATTGGTTTTTTAGCAGGGTACGGAATGTATTGTCAAATATTCAATATGATTCCACAAGATCTATTTTCGTTCAAGTAACGGATTCTAGCCAATCGAAAGGATCCTCTGATCAATCCAGAGATCATTTCGATTCCATTAGAAATGAGGATTCAGAATATCACACATTGATCGATCAAACAGAGATTCAGCAACTAAAAGAAAGATCGATTCTTTGGGATCCTTCCTTTCTTCAAACGGAACGAACAGAGATAGAATCAGATCGATTCCCGAAATGCCTTTTTGGATCTTCCTCAATGTCCCGGCTATTCACGAAACGTGAGAAGCAGATGATTATTCATCTGCTTCCGAAAGAAATCGAAGAATTTCTTGGGAATCCTACAAGATCAATTCGTTCTTTTTTCTCTGACAGATGGTCAGAACTTCATCTGGGTTCGAATCCTACTGAGAGGTCCACTAGAGATCAGAAATTTTTGAAGAAAAAACAAGATGTTTCTTTTGTCCCTTCCAGGCGATCGGAAAATAAAGAAATGGTTGATATATTCAAGATAATTACGTATTTACAAAATACCGTCTCAATTCATCCTATTTCATCAGATCCGGGATGTGATATGGTTCCGAAGGATGAACCAGATATGGACAGTTCCAATAAGATTTCATTCTTGAAAAAAAATCCATTTTTGGATTTATTTCATCTATTCCATAACCGGAACAAAGGGGGATACACGTTACACCACGATTTTGAATCAGAAGAGAGATTTCAAGAAATGGCAGATCTATTCACTCTATCAATAACCGAGCCGGATCTGGTGTATCATAGGGGATTTGCCTTTTCTATTGATTCCTACGGGTTGGATCAAAAAAAATTCTTGAATGAGGTATTCAACTCCAGAGATGAATCGAAAAAGAAATCTTTATTGGTTCTACCTCCTCTTTTTTATGAGGAGAATGAATCTTTTTATCGAAGGATCAGAAAAAAATGGGTCCGGATCCACTGCGGGAATGATTTGGAAGATCCAAAACTAAAAACAGCGGTATTTGCTAGCAACAACATCATGGAGGCAGTCAATCAATATAGATTGATCCGAAATCTGATTCAAATCCAATATAGCATCTATGGGTACATAAGAAATGTATCGAATCGATTCTTTTTAATGAATAGATCCAATCGCAACTTCGAATATGGAATTCAAAGGGATCAAATAGGAAATGATACTCTGAATCATATAACTATAATGAAATATACGATCAACCAACATTTATTGAATTTGAAAGAGACTCAGAAGAAATGGTTTGATCCTCTTATTTCTCGAACCGAGAGATCCATGAATCGGGATCCTGATGCATATAGATACAAATGGTCCAATGGGAGCAAGAATTTACAGGAACATTTGGAACATTTCGTTTCTGAACAGAAGAACCG